TTGAAATAACTGAAATTGGGGGCGTTCGATCAAGTAAAGGAAACTCAATGTAATTCATAAATGTTTCAATGTGATTTTTTTGTTTCATTTTTATTATTATTGTCAGAGTATTCAAGAGCTAAGACCATTCTAATGCTCCCTTTCGCCATGCATAAACTAAACCAACAATTAGGATAAGCACGAAAATGAAAGCTTCTATAAATACAGATACTCCTAATACATCGAAACTCATTGCCCATGGATAAAGAAAAACTGTTTCAACATCAAAAACAACAAAAACTAGAGCAAACATATAATAACGGATTCGAAATTGTAACCAAGCATCGCCCATTGGTTCTATACCCGATTCATAACTAGAAAGTTTCTCTGGACCTTTGGTAATGGGGGATAAAACTCCGGAAATTCGAAATGCCAAAATAGGAATAACGCTTGATATTATTAGAAATGTCCAGAAAATATCATATTCGTAAAGCAGAACCATAGGTACACTCCTATGAATGAGGGAAATAGACTAGATTAGTCGAGTCGAATTGGAATTAATTGTCAACTGATTCATAACTCTTAACAATTTCTTTTTGTTGAACCAACTCGTTTTCTTTGGTTGCTGTGTTACATGTCTCGTTTGTGGTACATGTCTCCTTTCAATATTCATTCACGATAATGTTTCTATTTACTTCAAATTGATTTCGATCTTGATATAGTATAAATATATTGCTTATTGCTCTTATACGGATAAGACTTTATTCTCGCTTTTTCGCCCCACTCCAGATTCTCTCTAAAATATAAAATAAAATCGAAAACAAGGAATTAAAAATTGAATTCTTAATTTTATATTTTTTTTAAGTATTGAAAGTATTGAAATTATTAAGTATTTATTAATTTATTAAAATCTATCTATTCGATATTTATTAGATAAATTATTATATTATACAATAATATTTCAATTATTATTCTAGAATTTCTATTCTACTAATATTATATTCTATATATATAGAAATAGAAATAATATTAAAATAGAAATAATATTAAAATAGAAATAATATTGAAAATATATATTCTAATAATAATAAATATATATTATTATTAGAATAGGAACTTCTATTGAGTAGGAACTTCTATTGAGTATTGATTTAGTATTGATTATTGATTTAGGAATTTCTATTGATTTAATACAGCAAAAAACTCTTTTGTTTTGCGCTTTATTTTATCAAGTAACATATACCAAGAAAAACCTATTTGACAATGTTAACAATGAAAGTTAGCAAAGATCTTTATTTTTCAAACTTCGACTGTTCCTAAACTAAATATAGAAACAGAGTAAGTTCTTCCTAAACCCATGTAACTTATTACTAGTGGATTCCATTTTTGTTAGATTAGGTTGAAGTGTGTTTTTAACCGAGTTCATGGAATGATTTTGATTATAAAAATCAACTAAGGTTATATAGGTATTCCAAAGGCAAAGAAGTATCACTAACTCTTTTATTGTATTGCGGAATTGTATTGCGTGCGGAGAGTAGGAGAGGAAAATGAATATGTAATTAATCGTAGATTAATAATGAAGAAAATTTGGTTTGTTTAGTCAAGATTAGAAAAAATACCGATTGGATCTATTGAAATGCCCTTTTTTTTTCATTTTCTTTTAGGGCTATACGGACTCGAACCGTAGACCTTCTCGGTAAAACAGATCAAACTTATTGTAATAAAAATGATTTGAACTGCTTCAAAGACCCAACATGCATTTTTTTGCATTGGGCTCTTTCATTAACTGATACATTAATTGATATAACTAATCATTTAGTCTACCATAATTCTCTTGACAGAAAGATAAGACGATGGCTCCCCCTGCTCTGATTTATTATTTAGATTCCGATCAGAGAGCATTACCAAAGTGTTTCAAAGAAGGACTACCCTGACGTAGGTCTGCTTTTGGCTTAGATCAACCTAAGTTAAATGAAGTCTCCATTGCCCCGCTTCTGCTTAATAAAGAATCAAATATGAAACTTCATACACCTTAAAGTTCATAGGATAGGACAAAAAGAGAATTTTTGAGGTCCTTATACTCATTATGCCTAGCATTGAATAAACTGGGTATTCACCTTATCAATATCTTAAATCGAAATCTAAGATGGGTTCTATTTGGCGGCTAAAAAGAGCACCTAAATTAGACCGAACCCCTTTGTCAAGCTATTGTTCTCTTATTCCCTAAAAGTCATGGAGTAAGACATTACCTTCTCAATAAGTCTTTTGATTACATGATGTACTCCTCTGAAAAACATTGGCGCGCGTGTAAACGAGGTGCTCTACCTAACTGAGCTATAGCCCTTGTGCTTGTGATACATATTTTATCATGTCGACAATCTCTTGTCAAGATAAATATTCCATGATGCAACATCTTATTTGTGCGATATGTTTGATTGGTATTGCTTATAAATGATATTCCATTTATAATCCGTCGATGCGACGAGTTCCATTTCTTTCTCTTTGTGATTATAAAAGACCTACTTAACTCAGTGGTTAGAGTATTGCTTTCATACGGCGGGAGTCATTGGTTCAAATCCAATAGTAGGTAGACCTTATTAGATATCAAAATCAATGGTATCTAATAAGTTTTTCTATCCATCTTGTTTTATTAATTTTTTATTTTTTCCATTCTTTTATATTTCATTTTTTTGTTTTTTGAATTCAAAAATTTTTCCTTGTATTTAGAATCCGATTCCACTTATGATTCTATTTATAAAATTAGAAAAATAAAAAAGAGGGTGTATAAACAGAACTTCTGTTTATACAGAAGTTCCTTTGATGATTATTGATTATTCGGAAGGCACTAACTAGTTACGAAATCACAGTGATAGCCTCTACTCGGGCTCTAGCTCGTCTAAGGGCTAGATTTGCCTCAATTATTTGTCTCTTTCCTTCAGCTTTCCTTAAGCTAGCTTCTGCTATTTCAAGAGTTTGCTGAGCTTCTTGTGGATCAATGTCACTACCCTTCTCCGCATCATTTACTAAAATAGTAATCTCATTATTGCCTATTCTAGCAAAACCGCCCATCAGAGCCATCGTTAACCATTGTTCGTTAAGACGTATTCTCAAAATACCAATATCGACAGCCGTAGCAATAGGCGCGTGATTTGGTAATACGCCAATTTGTCCACTATTGGTAGATAAAATGATTTCTTTCACTTCTGAATCCCAAACAATTCGATTGGGGGTCAGTACACAAAGATTTAAGGTCATTTCTTCAAGTTGTTCTCCGTTTCTAAAGTCGTAGCCTTCGCTGTAGCTTCATCAATGTTCCCTACCAAATAAAAGGCCTGTTCAGGGAGACCATCTAATTCTCCGGAAAGGATCAATTTAAACCCTCTAATTGTTTCTGCTAGACCGACGTATTTCCCCGGGGAACCCGTAAATACTTCTGCTACGAAAAAGGGTTGAGATAAGAAGCGCTCGATTTTTCGTGCTCTTGCTACAGTTAAGCGATCCTCTTCGGATAATTCGTCCAACCCAAGGATAGCTATAATGTCCTGAAGTTCTTTGTAACGTTGTAAAGTTTGTTTAACTCTTTGCGCAGTTTCATAATGTTCTTCACCAACAATCTGAGGTTGGAGCATAGTTGATGTTGAATCTAAAGGATCTACTGCTGGATAGATACCTTTAGCGGCTAATCCTCTTGATAGTACAGTAGTAGCATCTAAATGCGCAAATGTCGTGGCAGGGGCGGGGTCAGTCAAATCGTCCGCAGGTACATAAACAGCTTGAATGGAAGTTATGGATCCTTCTTTGGTAGAAGTAATTCTTTCTTGTAAAGAACCCATTTCGGTACTAAGAGTGGGTTGATAACCCACAGCGGAAGGCATTCTACCCAATAAAGCAGATACCTCTGATCCTGCTTGGACGAAACGGAAGATATTATCAATAAATAGAAGTACGTCTTGTTCATTAACATCCCGGAAATATTCCGCCATAGTTAGGGCAGTCAAACCAACTCTCATACGAGCTCCCGGTGGTTCATTCATCTGACCATAGACTAGAGCTACCTTCGATTCTGCAATATTTTCTTCATTAATTACTCCAGATTCTTTCATTTCCATGTAAAGATCATTTCCTTCACGAGTACGTTCCCCTACTCCGCCAAATACGGATACACCTCCATGAGCTTTCGCAATGTTGTTAATTAATTCCATAATTAGTACTGTTTTCCCCACCCCAGCTCCCCCGAAAAGTCCTATTTTTCCCCCACGCCGATAAGGAGCTAAAAGATCTACTACTTTAATTCCTGTTTCAAAAATGGATAATTTTGTATCTAATTGTATAAAGGCAGGGGCAGATCTATGAATAGGGGATGTTGTGCGAGTATCTACAGGACCTAAATCATCAACAGGTTCTCCAAGCACGTTAAAAATTCGTCCTAGAGTCGCCCCGCCGACTGGAACACTTAGAGGAGCTCCCGTGTCAATCACTTCCATCCCTCTCATTAAACCATCTGTAGCACTCATAGCTACAGCTCGAACTCGATTATTTCCTAATAATTGCTGGACTTCACAAGTCACATTAATTTGTTGTCCAACTGCATCTCGCCCTTTAACTACCAAAGCGTTGTAAATATTTGGCATCTTGCCCGGTGGAAAGGCTACATCTAGCACCGGGCCAATGATTTGAGCGATCCGCCCCAGGGTCTTTTTTTCAAACGCGGAAACTCCAGGACCAGAAGTAGTAGGATTGATTCTCATAATAATAAATAAAAATAAAAAATATGTCGAATTTATTTTTCAAAAAATTTTGAATCCAAAATAAATGTTCGATAGCAAGGTGATCGATTAATTCAATTCAATACGAAACGAACAGGGTTTAGCACTCCATTTTGTTGGTACCATCCAACGAATCCAATTTAATTGTTTACTTATTTGCTTTTCAGTTTCAATGAGTGGATTTTCAAGTTCAACTAAGGCATTTTTAAAATAAAATCGATTTTATTTTAAAAATATCAAATCAAGTAGATGAAT